TTATCTATCGGAATAATACTCTTACAGATCTATTAACAACAAGTATAGCTACGCCAGAAGAATTAATAATATCTCAGGAAAAATTGCTACAAGAAGCAGTGGATGCACTTCTTGATAATGGAATCTGCGGACAACCAATGAGGGATGATCATAATAGAGTTTACAAGTCGCTTTCAGATGTAATTGAAGGCAAAGAAGGAAGAGTTCGCGAGACTCTGCTTGGTAAACGCGTCGATTATTCAGGGCGGTCAGTGATTGTCGTGGGCCCTTCACTTTCATTACATCGATGTGGATTGCCTCGCGAAATAGCAATAGAACTTTTCCAGGCATTTGTAATTCGTGACCTAATTAGAAAACATCTTGCTTCGAACATCGGAGTTGCTAAGAGTCAAATTCGTAAAAAAAAACCCATTGTATGGGAAATACTTCAAGAAATTCTGGATGACCATCCTGTATTGCTGAATAGAGCGCCTACTCTGCATAGATTAGGCATACAGGCATTCCTCCCCATTTTAGTAGAAGGGCGGGCTATTTGTTTACACCCATTAGTTTGTAAGGGCTTCAATGCGGACTTTGACGGGGATCAAATGGCTGTTCATGTGCCTTTATCTTTGGAGGCTCAAGCAGAGGCACGTTTACTTATGTTTTCTCATATGAATCTTTTGTCTCCAACTATTGGAGATCCCATTTCTGCACCAACTCAAGATATGCTTAGTGGACTCTATGTCTTAACGAGTGGAAATCGTCGGGGTATTTGTGTAAATAGGTATAATCCGTGTAATGGTAGAAACTATCAAAATGAAGATAATAACTATAAGTATACAAAAAAAAAAGAACCGTTTTTTTGTAACGCCTATGATGCAATTGGAGCTTTTCGGCAAAAACGAATCAATTTAGGTAGTCCTTTGTGGCTGCGGTGGCGACTAGATCAACGCGTTATTGCTGCAAGAGAAGCTCCCATTGAAATTCACTATGAATCTTTGGGGACCTATTATGAGATTTATGGACACTATCTAATAGTAAGAAGTATAAAAAAAGAAATTCTTTATATATATATTCGAACCACTCTTGGGCATATTTCTCTTTATCGAGAAATAGAAGAAGCCATACAAGGGTTTTGGCAGGGCTGTTGTAATTCTATGCTACCAGCGGGAATTCGAGTCTCGCCGGGTTAACTAGGACTATAAAATTGCGGAATTTCTACGTGAATCAAGATCTAGAAAAGGAAGTTGTCCAATCACTGACTCAAACCCATTGTCAAATTCTACTCAGCGCAATATGGAGGTACTGATGGCAGAACGGCCCACTCAGGTCTTTCACAATAAAGTGATAGACGGAACTGCCATGAAACGACTTATTAGTCGATTTATTGATCACTATGGAATAGGATATACATCACATATCCTGGATCAAGTAAAGACTCTGGGTTTCCGACAAGCTACCGCCGCATCCATTTCATTAGGAATTGATGATCTTTTAACAATACCTTCTAAAAGATGGCTAGTTCAAGACGCTGAACAACAAAGTTTTATTTTGGAAAAACACCATCATTATGGGAATGTACACGCGGTAGAAAAATTACGTCAATCGATCGAGATCTGGTATGCCACAAGTGAATATTTGCGACAAGAAATGAATCCTAATTTTCGGATGACCGATCCTTTTAATCCAGTCCATATAATGTCTTTTTCGGGAGCCAGAGGAAATGCATCTCAGGTACATCAATTAGTAGGTATGAGAGGATTAATGTCGGATCCCCAAGGTCAAATGATTGATTTACCCATTCAAAGCAATTTACGCGAAGGACTCTCTTTAACAGAATATATTATTTCTTGCTACGGAGCCCGTAAAGGAGTTGTGGATACCGCTATCCGAACCTCAGATGCAGGATACCTCACGCGCAGACTTGTTGAAGTAGTTCAACACATTGTTGTACGTCGAACAGATTGTGGCACCGTCCGAGGTATTTCTGTAAGTCCTCGAAATGGAATGATGACCGACAGGATTTTTATCCAAACATTAATTGGGCGTGTATTAGCGGATCATATATATATAGGTTCGCGATGCATTGCTACTAGAAATCAAGATATTGGGGTTGGACTTGTTAATAGATTCATAACTTTTAGAGCACAACCAATCTCTATTCGAACCCCCTTTACTTGTAGGAGTACATCTTGGATTTGTCAACTATGCTATGGCCGAAGCCCAGCTCACGACGACCTGGTCGAATTGGGAGAAGCTGTAGGTATTATTGCAGGTCAATCTATTGGAGAACCAGGTACTCAATTAACATTAAGAACTTTTCATACCGGCGGAGTATTCACAGGGGGTACTGCAGAACATGTCCGAGCCCCTTCTAATGGAAAAATAAAATTCAATGAGGATTTGGTTCATCCGACACGTACACGTCATGGACATCCTGCTTTTCTATGTTCTAGAGACTTGTATGTAACTATTGAAAGTGAAGATATTATACACAATGTGTGTATTCCGCCCAAAA